GGTAAATTAAAGTTGGAACTGGCGCAATTCGCAGAATTAGAAGCTTTTGCACAATTTGCTTCTGATCTCGATAAAGCGACTCAGAATCAATTGGCAAGAGGTCAACGATTGCGTGAATTGCTTAAACAATCCCAAGCAGCTCCTCTCACAGTGGACGAACAGATAATGACTATTTATACCGGAACAAATGGCTATCTTGATTCGTTAGAAATAGGGCAGGTACGGAAATTTTTGGTTGAGTTACGTGCTTATGTAAAAACCAATAAACCCCAGTTCCAAGAAATCATTTCTTCTACCAAGACATTTACCGAGGAGGCGCAAGTCCTTCTGAAAGAAGCTATTCAGGAACAAATTGAGCGTTTTATACTTCAGGAACAAGCATAAAAAATGGATCACTACTATTACTATCTTTAGATCTTAATTGAAATTAAGGTTTCAATTTAAAACAGGAATTTCATGGGCTCTAATTTCAATTCTTCAAAAGAATTTTCTTGATAATTGATATTAAACATAGAAAATAAAAATACGGAAAGAATTTGCGTCCAATAGGATTTGAACCTATACCAAAGGTTTAGAAGACCTTTGTCCTATCCATTAGACAATGGACGCCTTTCATTCCTATTTTTTTCGTATTTGGCCCTTTTCAATCTCTTGGTTGACAAAAAAAGAATCAGATTGTATATGATTGTATATGAGAAATAAATATTGCAATTCTATATTTAATGATGCACTCCTACTAATAACTAATATAAGATCTATAGAGCATAGAATATATAAGCATTTCAAATAAAAAACTATAAAGCGGGTAGCGGGAATCGAACCCGCATCGTTAGCTTGGAAGGCTAGGGGTTATAGTCGACGCCGATTCAGCGTTTTGAGCGTCTCTAATTCAAAACCGAACATGAAACTTTGGTTTCATTCGGCTCCTTTATGGATGTGAACAAAATTCTAAATAAATTCTACCCATAACATCTATGTCAGTTTTTTGTCTGAATACAGACAAAACAAACCACTTTTTAGATGATCCCTCTAGAAGAGAGTCATTCTAACAATCGTTCTAGTTACTTCGTTCTTTATTTTTATTTGAAAAGATCCCGAGGAAGGGTATTTTGCTTCTACCGAGCTAACAATAGATTGATGTCCCTAGTAAACCAAAGTCATCATTTAATAGCTATTTTGATTAACTTTCTTCTCTACAAAAAAAAATGGAAGATTTAGTTACGATTAGAAACCTCCTTTGTATCTTCATCCATGGACCTTTTTACTTATTAAATTCGAAGTATTAATTCAATTTTAAATTATGTTTCGCAATTTCATAATCCAATTTCTCATTTTGACTGGTGGATAGAAATCGCGATAATGTATATTTTTTTCTTTTCTCGAATATGTGATTGAGAGGGAAAGGATTAAATCCTTTTAGTTTCTATGTTAATTTTAGGAAATAAAGTTTTTGATCGGAATAGGAATCAAACCGAAAGTAAAGACCCTTTAACTCGTAAAGGGTTAGAAAAACGAATCACACTTTTACCACTAAACTATACCCGCTACAGTGCGATTATTGTATATAATCGGACCTTTTGTCGAACGGGGAAATTAACCAGAATAATAGTAAATTAATAATTAGAGTGTTGACCCTTTTGAGTTTTCGTGTATGGAACTATCATCCCTTCCCTTTTTATTTTTGCTTCAAGATTTCGTATTCCGTTTTCAAATTTTATAGAATACTTAGTTGTTTTCCAATCAGATAAATCATTCTTATTTATCTAGAATCGATTTTCAATTGGTTTTCTTTGAACAAAAAAAGCCCCGGTTAGGGGCTGAACAGGCCGGGCCGTGGTAATAAAAAAAAGACGGGTCTTTTGAACAAGATCAAAAAAAGGAGAAGTCTTTTTTTTTTTTTTACTTTTTTCTATTGTTTTGTTGGTACTTTACAGTCCCTTTTTTATTTAACGAAATAAAATGGCTGCTAAAAAGTGTACATATCTATATAATATCTATAGAATAGAGAAAGAAGTACTCCTTACTTTATGTGTAATTTAGCAGCGTCTTCGATTGGGAGAGATGGCTGAGTGGACTAAAGCGACGGATTGCTAATCCGTTGTACGAGTTATTCGTACCGAGGGTTCGAATCCCTCTCTTTCCTTTTCCGTTGATAACTTGATTTTTTCGAATTGTCCAAATACTTTTTGTTCTTAGTTAAACATAAAAAAATCCTTAAAAAATCTAAAAGAAACATATTTTATTCTTCACGCCCAGGATTACGTCCGGGATCATTAGATAGGAATCCAAAGATGAAGAGAGAAACAAAAAATATCACTACTGTGTAAACGAAGAGTTTGAGAGTAAGCATTCTAAAATCTCCAAGATAATTTTTTTTTGAAAAAAAAAAATAGAATAGGTCCTACAGTTTTCTACCACATATCCTCTGTGAATACCAATAACAAAATTCTAAATATAAAAAGATTTTCAGAAATTCATTTTGAATAAAAGTTTTCCATTAACCAAAATCAAAATATCTTTTATATCCGAAATAGAAAAAGAATAATAATAAAATAATACGTAATATGGGGCTTTCACTCAAAAAGGGTTCAAAAATTAAAAAATAAACCAGGGGAAGTCGGGTTTATTCCGACTAACCAACAAGTTGAATTGAGGGGTTCGTACTCTAAAACATATATGATCCTATCAATTGTTATAATTTTTTATCAACTAAAGTAAAGCAGTCGTTTTATTTTATAGGCGATTTTCAAATTAAATATCTTATCGAAAACTTACAGCAGCTTGCCAAACAAAAGCTAAGAGAAAAAATAGCACAGGTATGACGGGCATAACATCTACGATTGGATTCAAAAAAGCATAGGCTTCGGGCAATTTTCCGAAGAAAAAGTTAGAAAAAAAGGCATAATTACAGATCCCTATCAAACTACAAATATTAAGCATAGCAGACGTTTTGTTCTGTGAGATAATTCAATTTTGATTGAGTTATTTATAGAATATAAATATAGGGAAAAGGTAAAATGAAAGGAGACAAAGAGTCCCTCTTTTCTTTATGAATCCGCACAATCAAAAGTCCTTCCATTCTCAAAAGAGAATTGAAGAAATCATACTTTTCATACAATATCTTAATTGAATTCTATCTAATGATCAATAAATTAAGTTACATTCTATATTTACACGTATTAAAATCTTAATAACAATTTAATTTATTCTATAACTATTTATCTTGGAGTTGACAAATAATAAATATTAATATTATTGATTATTCGTGTCAAATAGAAATCTAAATGGGGCGTGGCCAAGTGGTAAGGCAACGGGTTTTGGTCCCGCTATTCGGAGGTTCGAATCCTTCCGTCCCAGAGTATATCCTTTATCCCCTTTATTACTATTTGAAATGGTGGAGTTCCTCTCTATTTTTTTTATCCCGCAGACGGGGTATTTGGCTTTTTTTTACTTTTATGGTTTAGGCTTTTTTAGCCTACCAAAAAAAGGAGCAACTTAATCGGGACTCGTTTGACTTTATCCCTAGCCAGACCATACGAATCGAACTTTTGGTTTCTGTCCAAGTATTCCGGAAATCTAAAAAGGGTATATAATGTATTTTTTTTTCAAATCAGACCAAAAGGATAAGTCAAAAAAAATTTCATATAAAAAGACTTTTTATTCAGTAAATGAAGAAATTATGGATATTTGAAATCATTTCTTAGAAGTTAAATGGAATCCTTTAGACTTTAAGATAGAGAATTGCTAAAGCTTCTTCAGAAAAGAAAGCTATATATCTATATATAGAAGAAAGTTAGAATATAGAAGAAAGTTAGATATCTATATTATATATCTATATATAGAAGATAGAATATCGATATGGTAGAAAAACAAAAGGTATAAATTCTAGAAGAACAAGGGATATAAATTCGATGTCTATGCATTAATTGAACCAATGGCTCTTCGTGATTCTCTAATCAATTCTATACCGGTTCCAAATTAGAAGAATGTTATGGTAAAACTTCGTTTGAAACTATGTGGTAGAAAGCAACGTGCGGCTTGAAGGACATGATCCGCTGTGGATTTCTTCTTCTATCCACCGTCTTCTATTTCTATAGAAACCGGGGTGTTCTTGTCTCGACATCCGTTGGGATAGTAAATAGTCCATGATGGAACTCAAATAGAAAGTCTTAATTTATTTCTCGGAACAAGAATCTAGGGTTAACACAAATCAAGAAATTCGAATAACTTCATAAATTGTAAATATATATATATATATATAAATTGACGGGATCCCAGTCGAGCAAATTTCCAATTCAAAAGTAATATTTGTTAGAACGAATTAAACCTTTTTGATCAAAATGAATTGGCCGTAGGATTTTTTTATTTTGATAGAAGGAAATCAAACTTGAATCAAATTTGAAAGAATTAAAAAGCACCGAAGTAATGTCTAAACCCAATGGTTTAAAACAAAGAGAAAGGATCCCAGAACAAGGAAACGCCCTTTGATTTTAATTGTCTTGAATCAAAATCAATTTGATTCGAGACAAAAAAAATAAAAAAGGTGTAAAGACCACCCAATAAAAGAAATTGTCTAATCATTTTCCTTTAGGGCTATTTGAGAGTTATCTAACTTGAGTTATGAGTATGACTACTGGTTACAGCTGGTTTCTTTTTCATTTTCAGGAATGAAGAAGAAAAAAGAATTCAATCCTAGTCTAATTGATTTAATGATGTTATGGACTCTTTGTTTATTTATTAGAATTGTATACTTTCTGTAGTCTAATTCTTCTGTAGTCTAATTCTATAGAGAAACATAGATATAACTTCGAATCAAATTCTTTGTTCGCGAGCCGTACGAAGAGAAAAACTTCCTATATATACGTTTCGAGGGGGGTATTCACCTATTTCAATGAGCCGTCTATCGAATCGTTACACCTGTTATTCTATATTTCCTTGAAAGGGGAGCTCAACCCACGGGAACGGTTCAGGATATTTTTATTTCTATTTTGATTTATTTTCTATTTATAGGGGTTTTTACGCAGCTTCGACCTAATCAAACGAGAGGTAATTAAGTAAATTAAGCATTTAAAGGCTGGCAGTGGCTTGTATATATCTATAACTTTTGCTAACCTTTACTTACTCTTTATTTATTATAGCTCCCTTTCCGTTCGGTTCGATTCGTAGGTATTTATCATTGTTTCCGTCGAATCTCATGTTCGATAATGACAAAACTTTTTTTTGATCCTATAAAATTGGTACATTGCCATCCATTGGATGGCAATCGTACTAGTAAATAGAAGACCGAGTTTGCTTCTTCTACTTCGTGAATATATTATGTATTCATGAAATCCACGCTTTTTCCATTTTTCTCTTTTTTATTCCCTTATTTCTACATTTTCTATGCATATCGAATAGAATTAGATATGGATTTTATCGACCCAACACAACTTTTCCAGTTTTTTACAATTTAACTAAGATATAAGATAAGGGGTGAAATTGAATTGAATTCTTTTGAGCCCCCACTCTATTCTTTTCTATTGACAACAGTGTATCGAACAAATATAATTCATCGTGATAAGTCAAGTTGGATCTATTTATTTCTGTCATATGAGTTTGTTTTTTACTTTGTTTCAGTCAAATGGCGGGTTTTTCGATACATGAGTAATACGGGAGCTTCTTTTGCTTGATTGAAAGGGTAGATAAGAGAGCGTTCGCCTATAAAAGAAAAATCAAATTTTACATTCGACTATCTCTCTTTGTTGAATTTCTTTTTATTCAGATTGTATCTGTGCTCCTTTTTTATTATTCACTCATATATCGTATCCAATTTTGATAGATTGTTTTCTCTTTGGGTTGCTAACTCAACGGTAGAGTACTCGGCTTTTAAGTGCGGCTAAGATTTTTTACACATTTTGATGAAGCAAGGGATTCGTCCATACCATCGGTAAAGTTTGCAAGACCACGACTGATCCTGAAAGGGAATGAACGGAAACAACAGCATGTCGTATTGATGGAGACTTTGAATACTATTTCATTCTTACCGGATGGGTGTTCGAGGTATTGGAATAGAACAAAATAAAGTTCAGTCGGGTTAATAAATGGATAGGGCCCTGCGGTTTCAATTAATTCTAAAGAAAGACAAAGCAACGAGCTTCTATTCTGAATTTGAATTAGGTCCTGATCTAATTAGACGTTAAAAATCAAAAAATATTAGTACCGATGTGGGAAGGAGTTCTTAACCCATGGGTAAATTCTCGATTTTTCAATGAATCCTAACTATTGTAACTCTTCATTCTAAAATGGAGATGTGTGTGTATAAGAACCAGTATATTGATAAAGAAAGTTTTTCCAAAATCAAAAGAGCAATTAGTTTGAAAAAAGAAAGGATTTCTATCCATCTTGTTATCCTATAACATTGAAGAAAGTGGAAAAGTGAGAGGATAGAGAATCCGTTAATAGGTTTACCTGTGTCCAGGGTAACTACCTTGTTTTGTCTGTATTGCACTATGTATCGTTTGATAACCCCCAAATCTTCTACCTTTGATTCAAATTTCACTTCAAATGGAGAAAATGCGACGATATTCACAGTTTGATAGATCTCAACAGCAAGACTTTCTATATCCGCTTAGCTTTCAGGAGTATATTTATGCACTTGCTCATGATCATAGTTTTAATCGATCGATTTTGTTAGAAAATCCAGGTTATGACAATAAATCCAGTTTCCTAATTGTAAAACGTTTAATTAATCAAATGTATCGATGGAATCCTTTTCTTATTTCGGCTAATGATTTTAACCAAAATCCCCTTTTTTGGCGCAATAATAATTTGTATTTTAAAATGATATCCGAGGTATTTTCGTTTATTTTAGAAATCCCGTTTTCTATACGATTAATACCTTCTGAAGAACAGAAGGGTATATTAAAATATCAAAGTTTACGATCAATTCATTCAATATTTCCTTTCTTAGAGGACAATTTTTCATATTTTCATTCTGTGTTAGATATACGAATACCCCATCCTATTCATCTGGAAATCTTAGTTCAAATCCTTCGTTGTTGGGTAAAAGATGCTCCTTCTTTGCATTTATTACGATTCTTTTTCCACGAATATTGGAATTTGAATAATCTTAGTGCTACAAAGAATCCCAGTTTTGCTCTTTTAACAAAAAGAAATCAAAGATTATTTGTCTTCTTATATAATTCTTATGTATGTGAATACGAATCCATTTTTATTTTTCTCCATAACCAATTTTCTCATTTACGATCAATATCCTTTGGAGACCTTCTTGAGCGAATCCATTTTTGTGTAAAAAGAAAGATCGAAAGCCTTGCCAAAACCTTTGCTAAGGACTTTCGAACTAAGCTATGGTTGTTCAAAGAGCCTGTCATGCATTATGTTAGGTATCAAGGAAAATCTATTCTGTTTTCGAAAGGTACATCTCCTTTGCTGAATAACTGGAAATATTACCTTGTCACTTTTTTCGAAAGTTATTTAACCCTGTGCTTTCACTTGGAAAGG